TCTACTTGACGTTATTTTCCTCGGTTTTTTTACATTACATAAGGCCTTTAGGGCTTACTTAGCGCTTGCGCTAAGGATCTAATCAGAGTCAAACTTGGATTTGAAAAAAAAAACCTTTCCGCCGGAATACAAGTGTACTCCTTGATCTTTAGTAAAGGCGGATTAAGCCAAAAAAAACATTTTTTTTTTCGAAAAAAGTCTCAACGTCCTCGTTGAGAGTCGCTCTGCGAGACGTCCAGTAGTCTCTGACTTGGTCTTCGAATCGTAAGTTTCAGCCCGTTCCCAGCGCTCTCAGGTTGGCCCTTCTACTTGACTAAGTAGTATTCTACTCGTGCAGTGGGTGTATGGGCTAGCCCCTGGTGCGGTCAGCTATGATATACTATTTTTCTTTCTTCTTTAGTAAGTTCATCTACAACATCTGGTGGTGCCCTCGTGGGCACGTTCCTCTCTGGGTCGGTCTGGTCTAATCGAAGTCAACTGACTCACATGGAATACGGGGTGAGTTTTCACCGAGCTGATCGCTTGAGTCTATAGGCTACCTCTCCTATCCGCTTCTCTACAAGGTCTACTTTCTTCTTCCTTCAGACCGGGCCAAGCCTTTAGGTTGTTTAAGTAGGTGGTTTGGGCTAGGTCGTTGCGCTCCTGCCACGTCTTGGCAAAGTAGGCTGATGGGCAAGCCCCCTCCTGCCGCAATGGTGTGGGGCGTCAGAGGCTGTTGCCCCGTGGCCAACTCGAAGGGGCTGAAGTTCGACGCAGAGCTTTTTGGTTGTTAATTTATAGCAGCACTGAGCAACATCCAACAGCTCCAGTCCTTCTGGTTGGTTTGCACTAAAGTGCCTTAAGTAGCCCTCGAGGAGTCCGTTTATTCTCTCTGTCTGAGCTTTCAAAGATATACCGACCGTAGGTATCTTACTTACCATCAGATACCGACAGTCGTCTTCTAACATTACCGACCTTTAAATATCGGGTTTTCATCAATTTCCCATAACATAAAAAAAAGCTCTTTTCATCATCAGAAACAACCTTATTTCTGAGACCTCTTGCATTGCATTACCATAACGAAAAGAAAAAAAAAAAAAAAAAAGCTCTTGTGACTCGGAATGAACCTTTCTCGGTGGAAGAAAGGAATAGCGATGGATTCCTATGAAGCATTCAGGAACAAGAAGATTCAATCGGACGACGAATTCTTACGTAGTCCAAGGAAATCAAAGGTCCGCTTCCACGATTTCATCTATATCGAATCTTAATATCAGAATAGCTTATATAGTCATGATTCAATTCAGGTCCACTGACTTTTTCTTTCTTTCTCTTCGGGGAACATTGGAGAAGTAGGAAGACTTTGGCGGGCGATTCATAATGGGTATCTAGAATATCTATGTTCTAGGACATAAAATATGAATAATGAAAGATGAGGAAAGGAAGAGTATACCCTGTAGTGACATAGCAGTTCTCCTAATCGACTACTTATCATCAGAATGAACATTCCACTTAAAAACTAATAAAAAAAACTACTCGCCAGGCGGTTACCTTTTTTTTCATATCTATATTCTCTGCTGAAAAAATGAAGACTAAGTAAGACAGGAGTTTCGTGGAAAATATATAAGCCCTTTTTTATCGGATTTGAATCGATGACTTACGCCTATTTCTTAGGGCGTTTAAAGAGCGTGACTCTACCGCTTAGTTAAAAGGGCCCATTTGATTCAATTCATGAATTAGCCCACTATTTACTGCATAATAATATATATATTATTATATATATAAAGTATATCATCCGTGTCTCTGTTACAACACGGCGAAACTAAATGGTTCGCCAATGAGAAAAAAAAAAAAGAATTTGGAGGCTGTACACCTAATTTTCCTGGGATTGTAGTTCAATCGGTCAGAGCACCGCCCTGTCAAGGCGGAAGCTGCGGGTTCGAGCCCCGTCAGTCCCGACCTAGGCTAGGATCCGATGAATCGATCAATTCATCTCTGTGAAGAGGGGGGACAAAGAAGGATTTTGATCTAATTCCCAGCAGGAGGATCCTTCTTTCGTTTCGCATTTCTCATCGGACAAATCAAGTCAAGGAATCAAAATGACAATAACTAGTACCGATTGATGGAGGAGAGACATATGTAGGTTGGTACAATCGGGGGTATCACCATATTAAGGATTCAAAGAGATACCGTACTGGTCTGGCTTTTTTCGATTGTTCCTGGCCTATCGAATAGAGTAGCAATTTCTTTCCCGGGAGCACATAACATTTTTTTTTACGATACGCAATTAACTTAACATAGTTACCCCCACAGAGTACTTTTCAGATTCAACCTACCCTTTATTCTATTCTAGCTCCGATTTTTTTTCTTCGCTACACCTATTCGTCTTTCTTCCAATCAATTCGAAATAATCCAACGTCAACTGCTCTACTCTAATTCATAGGTTTTTTTTTGTATTGATCCCGGGATCTATCGAAACAATAGTATGGGCATATAAAAAAAAAGCAACCAAGTCACACTCAGCAAGAAAACGGATGCGCTAACGCTATAGGCTTGAGCGCTAGTGCGCTCAGTCCGTTGCTTGTTTGGTCGAGCCCTTTCAGTCCTTGAGCGATTGAATCTTCTTTGAGTTCTAGCACCATTGCCCTCTCGCTTATGGCCTAAAAACTCTCTCTCAGTCCATGGTACTATCCTATAGTCCGTCTTGTAGGAAATAACGTATGTAAGTCCAGCACTCTCTTCATTCTATCTGTTAGTCTAGTTGGTAGCAATCTAAGGATTCGCAGCTCTCCAAAGGTAGGTTAATAAGTCTATCCCCATTCCCGTATCGGGTAAGGGTTCCCTTTCTTCCTTGCGTTCGATTAGGGGTCCCTGCCCTCCATTCTCTCAAGTACCTCTCCGCTTCCTCTGCTTGCTTTCATGTAGTTTTTTGCGTAGGTAAAAAGGTTTCTTCCGGCTAGACTTTCTTCTTGTCTTGACTTTATTTCAACTGAAAGTCAGATGCCACCGGTCTCTATTTATTGTATCTTGAGAGCTTTATAGGCCTTCCCTAGAACTCACCATAAGATTCAGCCTGGAATGACCAGCGAACTCGGTAATAGTCAGCCTGGCCGGCCTATCGAAAAAAAGTGCTTAGATGGCTTGAATTTCCCTGTTCTAGCTCTAGAAGAGTAAGCTAAGAGTCTTATATTATATAAGAGCCAGCCTATCCTAGTTTTTCCTGTAAGTTTTGGTAGACGGAAAGAATCCTAGCTCCTATAAGAATCAGAGGCGGCGGAGATAGACACTTTTGATTCGGCAAGCTACTCCGCTTTCACATTAAGATTCTAGAAAGATGGTTACTACATTGATAGAGGCATATAAGTATTCAGTTATCCCAATAGTAATAGCCCACGAATCTGCTGGAAGAGGGAAGCCAGGGAGTAGGCACCCGAAGATGCTAAAGGAGCTAGCCACTATCATCGTATATAGAAGAGGAAAAAGTCTTTAAGACTAAGGTGTGAATCCTCTTATTTAGATTTAGAGGTGCCGCTTTGATTCCTCATAATAAGGCGGCTTGGTTCACCGTCTATCTTTGCTCTTAGGGCAATGGGATAGCAATGCGGATGAATTTTAAGATTCCAAATCGAGTCAAGGGAGAAGGCACAGTGCTGCTGATCTTTTGAGCTATGCAAGAGCATCAAACATTAGAGTTGCAGTGTATGCCAGTGTGGAAAGGATACAACAGGCTTCCTCTTCAGCCAATTCGGGGTCAAGGCAATCTGCTATTGGGGTGGTTTATCGCGAAGAACTGGGCGGATACCATCACGCAACGGTACGCCAAAACAAAATGGTGAAGTGGTGCTCTCAGCTGGTGCCATTGGGAGTCCACAGCTGCTGAGGTGGCGTAGTGATCGGTCATTTCATTGAATGTGTTCAGGATATGGCCCCTGGCCTCTTTCTGTTCCTGCGCTTGGCCTTTGAGTTGCCTTCACACGGCCGTCAAAGACAGATCTTCACATAGCGTACAGGAAGTCGAAAGGAAGTACCAGAGCCCTTACTTTCCGCTTGGAGCGGAGCAAGCAGCTGAACCCATTGCCATTGCCCTAATAGAATAGAATGGGGCTAGTTGGCGGACTTGATGTCATCTAAGTCAACTGGGGAAATCGGCTCCGATCCTCTTTGCGTTGATTCTCTAGTCGGAGAGGAATTTCATGATTATCCTCTTTCTTTGTCTTTGTTACACCGGGCTTCCAAGTAATAGTATGAACCGCTTGCTCTGCTCGCAGCTTACACAGGGCTGTCGGAGGACTTGAGCGATGAGATCCTGCGAGACCTTTTCGATCTACACATGGGGTTGCTCTATTGGGCGGTGGCTTATCGAAGCAAATCCCGTACTTGATAAGATCAGCAATAAAAAGAAAGACCTGCCCTTTCGGTGAAGTAAAGTTGCTTTCTTCTCTTACGAGATTTATAGTTGGATGAAAACAGCGCTCCTAAATGAGGCCCCTCCTTACAATTCAAGAGTTAAGAAAGGCTCTTATTCTTTTTAGAATATAGGAAGGAGATCTGACTTCTTAGAAGGAGATGAGCTACCTAGACCTTTGTATGTACGGGTCTCGGTAATTGAAGAGAGAAGATAGGAAAAAGACAGAGGAGTACGCGAACGGAAAGGACACTGTGAAGTAGCTAGGTGGTAATCAGACTAGCTCGGGCTTGAAAGCTTGAACGTATAGGCTGCACTTTTGATCACAATAGGTGGAGTCTCTAAAAGCCTTATAGGAGCATGAGACTGAAGAAGTCTGGCATCAGTTGGTGTGAATGAGACTCCGGCCCAAAGGTTAGCGAATCCGACTTCCATTTTTTTTGAGGGAAAGAACCGACCCCAACCAAGGGGGCTAGCTGCTCTTTTATCCGCTGCTGTCTCTGACAGAGAAGATGTGACCGACTGCATTAGCACTTGTTGAATTGGTCTTCTTTGAGTGCAAGAAATTCGAAGTAGTTCAAATAGCCCTGATCGACGATGCGCGCGGAAGTCCCTTCCCTCTCTCTTGGCCGGCCTATTCTTGTCCAGTAACCATTCTTTCGTTAAGAGTTCCGCGCTTTCCCTGTGGCATCGTATAGTAGAAAACATAACTTCTTCGAGGCCCCGTCGGCTAGGACAGAGAGGCTGTACGTATAGAGAAGGAAAGTCTATTTTTCCCAGAGTCTAGCTAACTCTAACCCAAGATTAATCTTGAAGAGGTTCTTCTTCTTTAGTAGCAGATTCGGATTCTGTATAAGAAGGACAGTCTCAACCCTTGAGTACGAAAGTAGGCTCTTCCTTTATTATATTACGCTATTCTTCCCATCTCGGGAGAAAAAGAGTCCCCCTCCAGTCTAGTTAGTGACTTTTCACCTCCCCTGCCCAAGAAAAGAAGCGGATTTCGAGACGGAAAGAGGGCATTCCGAAGTTCCCGAGGAGTTTATAGGATAGGTGATTGCATGCTCTCTCTTGCCTATCCCGGTCATGGGAGCTATGCCTTTTAACCTTTGATTCTTGTCGGACATAGGACCTTAGGGCAAAAAGCCCGAGTATCTCAACAGACAGGAAAAAGGGAAAAGGGAAAGGTTAGCATCCTTCCAAGGGCAATATAAACTTCAATATACCTTTGATTTCCCTTCCTTTTCTTCCCTTCTATACGAGGAGTTTCCCATTTACATGCTTTCCTCGGCCAAGGGAGGCATGCAAGGCGCCCAAGAAGGCCTTAAGGGCAGATAGGGAATACACATGGGTATGTCTATAGGCTCTATTCAAGGGATGGGAAATGCCAAAGGGAAAGGCCTCGGAATGATACCGGTTTTTATGTTATGTGTCCCATGGAGGTAATCTATGCCTTTTTTCCCGGGGTTTCCTCGAATTCCTGACTATAAGGGCTGTCCATAATTACATTTCTATAGCCTAAGGGGTAGGAATGCCCGCCAGAGAAGGATCTTGGGAGCCCATATCAAGGGAGCAGGACACCTTCCCAAGGGTGGTAAGCATGGCATGGGGACCAAAAACAGGAGATTAGATCCCTCTCCCCTTGATACAAGAACACACAGAAAAGTCCCGATACCGTCTCCGGAGGGGGGTAGGAATGACACACCTTTTTTATGGCGTACTCTACCATGCCCTTTTTCCCGGGGTTTGATAAAAATGTCACTTAGATCGGAGTGCAATAATTACTGTCCTGCAGCTCAAGTGGTAGATATGCCCAAAGCGAAGAGGTCGGAGGGAATACACCCCGTAAAGTCCTCCCTCTCTTCTTCCTTTCCCCTGGCCTTTTAAGCAAGCACATAGAGAGCAAAGACATTATCCGGAAGGGAAAGTCAGAGAGCTTGCCCTGGAAAGAGTGAAAGCCTGCCTTACAGATTCCATGAAATGCCCGACCTTTGTTGATGGGGAATTCCTTGAGACAGAGAGTCTCTATTCTATAGACTTGTCATGGCCGGCCCCAACAGACAGTCTCTTTAGAGACATATGTACATCTGTTCAAAGAATGCCTTAGGGAAAGAGTCTTTTATTGTATGTCTTATCTTTCATGCATGCCTGTCAAATAAAATAAAGAGGGAGACATCAGTCCCAAGAGTCTTACCTTTCAGCAGTTAAAGCAAGCATGAGACTGTCTTTATGTGCATTCCTTTTCTTTAAGACAGCCTGCTAGCCAGGGAAAGGATCTCAAGTCCGAGGGGAAGGCTATCCGACAATCCTTCATGAAACCCTCTTTAATATATCACGTCGTTTAAGGCACAGTAACCGCCTTCCATGTGAGATTCATCGTTGGACCTTGTTACCGTGCCGAAAAAGACGTTATAGCGACCATCCTGGGCCTTCCACGATTGTTGACCTGCCTCGGACCGGGGAAGACGTTCTTCAAGACAGGACATACGGTACAGAAAGGATCATATAAGGATCTTGTCTGGACGGAGATGTGTCTTTCCTAAGCAAGACGGTAAAACAAGAAAGACTTTAAAGAATACATAAGACCTTCTTAGGAAAGTCTCTATCCTTCTCTTACAGTCAATCATTCCTAAAGTCAAGACATTGAAGACAGTAAAAGAGAATCCGCTGGAACTACGGATTTTCCTCAATTCCCCTATTACTATTAATTAAAGCGGAATCAAATTCAATTCCACCAGTGTGTAAGACAACCTTAATTCTCTATGTTCAACGCTTTGGGCAAGCCAGAGCAAGACTTCTCTGTGGGAATACCCGGCTATCTCCTACTTTAAATAGAGAAAATCCCTGGAATTCTCTGATGCCGGGGATTATGTCTAAAAAACTTCGTATTGCGATCTCCGCTGACGATCGTTCTTTTCTTTCCATAAGATCTATTCTTGGGCTAGAGCGTTAATATAGCTTTTCTCTTTTATATGGGATAGGGCTTTGCTTTGGAGAACTCCTAAGAATTCCCCTTATGTGATATCCTAACTAGTACCAGTCTAACTAAGAGTCATCTGCTAGGCCAGCTTCCTGTGAGTAAGCCAGTGCTAAAGAAGAGGGCTAAGGAAAAGCTAAAAATTCATTGGGATAGATGCAGTGCCAATTAATTGTAGCCAATTGTAGCGGTGAGTGCTAAGTACTTCGATTAATAGTTTGCAGGATTGCTAGAATAGGAATAGGCTTTTTCTTTAGAGTAAGACTCTTTGCTTGCTTCTTTCGGCCAGCTCAGCGGATGAGTGGCCGTATTCGACACCTCTTGCTCTTACGGCTAGTGCGCTATTTGAGATAGTTGAAAAGGGGTGTAGCGATAGAAAGTTTTGAATCAATAATTCCTCAAAAGTCATTGCTAGTACGTTTAATACAGTTACTGCTATACCTTAGGCCTCAATTAGCAGTCGTAAGGCCGACATGTCTTCATCCCGAAATAAGTAGATGCGGAAGATCGTCTGTTTGAAAGGTAACTTGAATTAGCAGTCGGACTGTGAACCATTGTCACTCGTTAGGCCTCCCAATCTAATAGATTTGAAGGAGCGAAAGCCACTCGACCAACGGGAGAGGAGCGAAGGCCACTCTACTTCCACCGTCGTGTAGCCCAGCGGATAATTCGAATACCGGAACATCCTTCCATCCCTCATTCAATCTGATCTACCGGCTCTAAGACCGACTCAATGGGAGGAATCAGATCAATCTTAGGGCTTTCAGCGCCTCGAAGACTCAATAGCAATTCCATCTCGTCTTTCCGCCCCACCATCTTTTCAAAACATGTCTTTTACGGGTGGGTCGCAACATCTCTATCCTTTTCGTTCGGTGTCATATCCTACGAATATGCGCCGAAGAACCTTCGTCCTCTTTGTTCCTTAGAAGCTAGTGGAGTGGCCAGACCAGAGGAGTTCCGATTCAAAAGATTCCGATTGCCGATGGATGATGGCGATGCCGAGGCAACTGACTTAGAAGCCTTTGCTTATGTTGTACTAGCAGCAGCTATGATTCTTCCTCCTATGGGTGAATTGGACCAAGGTCAGTGTTTTCGACTTCCCTTGAAAGGACAGTTGACTTTATTTTATTGCGTACTTCTTTCCATCCTGATAAGGAGATCCTTTGGAAAGTTCCTAGAAACTCTTCTTCATACGCTTATTCTCTGACCAGAACGCCGTACCATGTAACAAGAGAAAAAACCTCTTATTTCTAACTAAGAGAAGATTCGCCAGCAATCATAACATAGCGACACAATGAGGGCAGCACATAGAATAGAGAGAATCCTTCAAGCACTGACTGGAACTCGCACCAATTCTTTCTTGCCGTGAGCTTGATCGAGAGGGCAATAACTTAACCCGGGGAGTTCCGAATAGCAAAATCAGTACCGGCTTGACCCGGAGTACCAATAGCAGCTCCATCCAAATTGATAAGAAAACAGTATGAAGAAGGAATTAGGCATACTCATTTTAAGTCCCCTAGCTTTTTGGTACTATATCTTGTCTATACCTAAGAGGGACTTCTCGAATGAGAATTCATGCCCGAACTAGGAGATCCAGCTTGACGCAGATTAGCCTTGTGGCATAGATAGCGAGTCCTACAGAGAGAGGGCGTTTGGTTTAGTTTCACTCTGAACAATGTCCTTTTATGTTCCTATTCAATCCTTCCTATCCTCACTTTGGCAAGGAAAGAAAGCTCTTAGCGCGCAAAGCAAGCAGCGAAGGAACGGCTTCTTCTCTTTCAATACTAGCTACCAGTGAACACTCTTCTTGTTCACTTTTCAGGCATAGTGGAAATCATGTAAGTTAGTTAGCCTTAGCCTCTCTTTCTTTACAGAAGCGGATTAGAAAGCGCATTAAAAGCTGCTTAAACAAAGCGTAAACGCAAAAAGGAAGGCTTCCTTGAAACCGCCTTTCCTTCGTTCACTCCTGACCTGACAGAAGCTATGAAACCATCCATAGGGTAGGGGTGACTAAGCCCGCGAATCGAATGGTTAAAAAACCGATTCTGTATACTGACTGCATTGCTCCCTCTTGACAGCTTGCTTATGTTAGAGCTATTGTGTCACTGTCCTTCCCTACTTTCTCTGCTGATACCGAACGCGGTAACTAACCTCTTGACTAACGGCTTGTTTTGTTGACAGAGTGGCTCCGAGTGACAACTAAACTTGTCAACTAGTAACGGAAAGAAGTTCTTAAACTATAGGGGAAAGCTATTCTCCCTAAGTCGAATCGGTGGAATGCCCTGCTTCCGGCTAAGTATACAGAGTTGGGCCTACCGTTCGTTCAACCGTTACCTCTATTCTGATCTCTCTTTTCTCCTTTGCTTCCTTGTCTTGTCTGTCCTTCTCTGCCCTCAACCTGTCTTTGAGCTCTATCCCGCCCTTCCTTTGGCTTGCTAGCTAGAAGGCGAAGAGCGCACAGCGCAATAATTTTCAGTCGGTTGACGCCGAGAAAGACTAAAGACGGGAGAGCACGCACAGACATCCTCGGGAAAGCACTAATGAACTACGCCATCCCTGACACTTATGCGGTGAGATACCAACCATCCGATATCGCCCACCTAAGAGGCCACTGGCACCGAATAATACCCATAAAGAACGCTAACCGCCACCGGCATCTGATGCCATCCGATAAGGGAGAACTATTTCGGCAAATCATTTTACCAAAAATCCTCTCTTTTCTTTATTTCTGAGACTGGTTCAGCCGAATTAGCTAAGCGATCCCGAGTCCGGGGTTTGAGAGTGGACCTTATCCTATCTCAATCAATAACTTGATGAATTATCATCATCCTTGTGGATTGTTTGCAGTCCACATGAAATATTCCTGCTAAAGGTTTTCCACCTTAGCTAGGATAGGTGGTGGCAGATATAGAGTTATTACAAAATAAGATCATACCCAAGATCCGCGCACTTTGAGCGCGTTTTTAGTCTATGGACCCAGTGTAGGCTTGCTTCGCATAGGCTACACAAGCCAGGCAAAAAAAGGTAATTTTTTTCTTTTAGGACAGATCCCAGGGCGTAACTGCTATTTCACCGCTTAGCCTTAGCGACCTCATGGTTTTCGGTGAAAAAGAATAGGTTGTTTTAAGGTCTTAGTTCAAACAAATGGGAGCTCTTCTTAGCTCTCAAGCGAGGAAAGGGTAACTTGTTGTGAGTGAAGAATCCCGTTATCGAATTCGCGGATTTCCTTTGAAGGAAGCAGGCGCAAGGGCACCTTGGTTGGGGCAAAGGGCAAAGGAAGACTAAAAAGCGCTTCTAGACTCTAATGAAACAAATAAATATAGTATATATATATATAGCTCTGTGATATCCCAATGGTTGACCCGTTGGGAAGTGGACCCACCGCGGTCTTCTAACCCAATCCACAAGGAAAGGGTGACCATTCAGCAAGGCCTCAACTGCCTCTGAGAACCGTCGGCCAAAACACTCATAAAGGACGCTGATCTGTATGTTCAGCGGCCACCTATCAGTAGCCGACTTGAGATCAACGCTAAAGACGTGTTTGGCACCAACCAGACGCGCCAAAGGAGCTGTTTGATTAAAGGTTCCATCCATTGGAATCTGACGGAGAACCGCCATCAACCAACGCGGGCTCAAGATCCTTTGGTTTATCCAGTTACCAATGGCGAATAACCTTAGCTAAAGAGAATGCCTATAAGTAAAACTTCACTAGCATATCTGCCCTCTCATCCCTCTTGCTTATCAATTTTCGATGAAAAGGAGGAATGATCCTAGGCGGACCCTTCCAGGTAAGGGAAACGGGAACAGACAACTTCTGCGGCAAGCCTGGGTCTTGGTCTTGTACAGCATAATACTGCATCAGACAAGTGGATGCCTGCTTTAAGTAAAGCGCAGTAAACAGCCAACCTTACTTCCTACCTAAAGCGTTAATCCGCTTAACCAAGAGCGAGATGAGGGACCACTTCTTACTGTAATTAAATTAAACAAAACAACCAAGCCGCAAAGAAAGCCAACTCGCGGGAAAAAACCTTTCTTAGAAGTCGTTTTCACCTGATCGATCGTATGTCTTAGCCAGAAACCAAGACTTTCCTACTGCCTTCTCCTAGCCTAGGTTGGGAAAGTCACTCTAAAAGCACTGGTTCCAGTTAAAGCGTAGAACACAAGGTATGAAAGAACTTGCTTGCAAGGAAATAGGCAAGGCAAGCTCAACAAACAATCAAGTCAGCCAGGTCGGATTTCGGGTTCGCCTTCCCCTTTTGCCTTCTTCTTATGATGTAGTTGTAGAGGAACCAGCCAGCCACTACACTAGAGATTTGAACAAAAATGGACTTTACCTGGAATTTCTTTACAAAAAGGGTAGTTCTTTTAGTCAGTGGATGTTACAACGCATCAATCAGGCTTTGAGACCTAAGAACTCAATTTCGTAAGAGAATATGCCAGATTTCATGTCAATGCTCTCATTTCCTGAAACCAGCCCTCAAAGTAAAAAGCAGGTATTCAAATAGCATATGGTTGTTTAAGATCAAGTTCTTCTGTTCTCTCAGTTCCATTCTTCCCCGAGACAATCTCTAAAATACAATATCACATGTCGGTTGGTTATACCACTTGAGGGAGGGCAAAATCAATCAGATTCTGACCTGAAAAGAATGAATTTATCTTGAACTTCTAGGCGGACATTACATGAATGACTGTTTCCTAACCTAAAATGCCTTTTGTTTGCCTGAAACTTCAACTTTCGCTGGGCTCAAAGTATAGTCATTGCTTTTTCTTTTCTGTTTTATTGGGCTTTTGCCTAAGCTTTGGCGGGACCTTGAATCGATAAATAGAAGAGAAGGGCTACTGGTCATCGCAGGAACTAAACCCCCTAAGCCCTCATCCAGCGTTATCGGGAAATCCGCAGAAGATCGGCTGGCGTACTAGACCTGTTTTCAGTTCCGTTCCTATTGAGGAAAATCTAGGATTATTTTACAAATAAATCTCAAATAGAAATCCTTCTTTGCTCGTGGTAGCTTTGATCCTTCCGTCGAGTCCCATGCTACTATGTTAAGTATGTCATTTGCTTCCTCCTTTGGCATGAAGTATTGGGTGAGGCACTATTCCCATCAACTGGTTCAAGGGATAGGGATGCGGATTCCTTAGCATCAATCCGATTCGATTTTACTATGGATCTTCCAGCTTTCATTCAAAGACCAGTGACAGCTACTGCTACAGCTACGGCATAACCTCCTCCGATACTTATGCCATATCTAAATTGCTACTGATGCCATGCTTAGAAATGAAAGATGGACTCCCTCTCCTACTACGAATGCTAGTCCTACGGATACCTTTTCTGGCACAATCCCTTACAAGAGTGCATTCGATGCCATCTCATCCTTTCCTGTCTTCTTCTAAGGTCCGCTGCTTCGATATCTTTCTCAGGATCTAAGCTCTCGAAACTTCCTTCTGTCTTCCTCTAAAAACCTATTCTTTTTTCTTCTTAACTGACTGAACCTTCAGGAGGGTATTCTCAAGCAGCTGATTCGATGGCATCTGTCCGCTTTCCACCCTTTGCAAGCGTTCTACTGGCTCGATGGACAAACTCAAGGAACTGCTTTGCCTCCTTTGCTTATGGTTCGCAGCCATGGCCCCTTTTATGGAATGGTATCTCGTTGAACAAGGTAGCTGTATTAATATATATATATGGATGGGATGAAAGCCAAGCCTTTCTTCTTCTTTTGGACTGGGATTCGAGTAGTTGCCCACCCATTCGTTCACAGTCGATTCAACTTAAGCCGTTCTTGGTCACATGTCTTGTGAGCATTCAACCATGATCTTCTTTCTTTTGTTCACATCAGATCTTTCCTTTCGCTCTTTCTGGTGATTGGATTGGCTAATTGCTCTAAACTCTCTCTTTGTCGATGCTCGTGTAGCGGAAGGACTGCTTCCCTCTTTTCCTCGCTCCGAACCTTGCCTTGAGCCAGTTCCAGTCATGGGAGGACTTGCCTTTGCCCTTACTCTTTTAATGAAATATCTGTTTTACTGGGATACCATGAATCGTAGCGTAGATCTTTCTTCTCCTTAGGTCTCTAGCTTGATCTCTTTCTCTTCCCGGAGAAGGGCTTATTCCGACAAGACTAGCAGCTTCTTTTTCGCCTAGTGAGTTGCCGTCACTGAACTCGGCCACGGAAAGACCTTTCGAGTCGAACTATAGCGGATAAAATAGCTGCTGATTCTTCTTAAACGGATCCATCTTCTTTCGCTCCTGTCCTTACAGTCGAGTGGCTTTCGCTCCTAAATCAAGAAAAGGGCTTTCCTCAGAGCTGACCAAAACCTAGCCACAAAAGGACTTCTTCAGTCTATTCGTTCGCCCCCCTTGCGAAGGGCAAGAAAGGAAAAGTGAGTTGCAAGTCGAGAAAGAGAGAGAGAACTTCCTAAAAGGAGAAGTGATCCAATTAGCCCTCGTAAAGCCCCACGGAGCGGTAAGGAAGGCAGTTCACCAGGCGTACTACTTGACTTGCCAATTCTTCTCTTATGAAATTTATAGTTCGATCCTGCTTTGGGCTGGACGGTGTCAGGGGTTAACCTCCCTTAGCGTCGGATTGTCTTTGGATGTCCGGCGTCCATGAGGCGAACAGCCGGTAGCGGGACTCGGATCTCTCCGAGGTCTGTCTCCCAACATATGGTCTGTTTAACCTCACTCCTGACACAAGGAGTCCTTCTACGGTGAAGAAGGTACCAACCGGTGAAACACCCTGCCATTTAGGCGAGTTTCGGTGTGTCTTAGCAATTTTGCTAACGACCATCGAATGGTATAAGGTTAAGGAAAACCTTAATCTACTAATTGTGATCTTTAAAAGGATCACATTAGTAGTGTCCGACGGTCTCACCAAGGAGCTCTGTGTAAGAGCATACCTAGTCGCCAAGCGGGTTGTAGAGCTGAACCGTAAGTCTGGTTTGTTGTTCACTGCATTTTATCTAAACAAGCTGTGGTTTCTATCCTCAGCAAGCATATGCAGGAACCACCAGCGGTAAGGCTTTGCAGTCCGTACCGGTGTCCTTATCGGGTGAAGGTTATCTGAGGATCATCCCTTCTCTTCATAGAAAGAAGATGGTGAAGGTAGACACGCTTGTTCAACGCTATTGTCTTACCTTAGTCTTGTCAGGCTTCAAAGCTTGGCAAGTGACTGGGTGGTTCAATAGTGAAGAGCATAGCTTTTCTCCGGATGGTCTTGGTAAGCTGCTCTCTAATGAGCAGAAAATCGCAACTACCAGGACCCTCTTCCCCAGATACTGTCCTCGTGTGCTAACCACTCCCGATCGCACCGAGTTTTGCGGCTCGCGGCGGTCTGGTTAAAGAGTAGGGTTCCCTTTGACTTATGGCTTGGTCTAGCAACTGAGCCCTTTTCCAAGGTGGAATCTGAGTCTCACTCTTCAGAAAGCTTCTAATTTTAGCTCTTTTTCCTTGGGCTAGAAATTTTTGACTAACTAAAAAAATAGCTAACGTGGAATGAAAGCGGAGGAGATACCGCTTGCAACATCTCATGTACATGCATACAGCTACTTAATATATAAAAAGAGTGGCTCCTGCGTCAGGTTGTCCTTCGCTTCGATTTCCAAGTCTTTTGAGATAGATGAAGTTTTGGAGCTCCCTTCGTTATTTTAGGTTTAGGGTTAGCTTACATATCATAATAATATTCAGGATCGGCTTCATCCATAACCAATACGGAGGGGTTGCCATAGTAAAGGAGGCTAAGAAGAGCTATCAAAGGGATGTGCCCAGGCTAGGAAAATGTGCACCATAGAGTTACCTTGACAGTTCTGAATTCCAAACCATTCGTCAAGCAGATTCACAAATCAGCCAAGGTCCTTGGACATTAAAAGCAAACCGTACAAGATCAGCCTTCTCCTATCAATCTGACTATTAGATGCATGCGCTACAGTGAAAAGAAAATCCTTATTCCGTTTTTTACTATCTATAGTTATAGCAGCCAAGAGTTAACATCTGGTCAGTCTTTTCGATAACTTTGACTGTTAGTTAAGAGGATATTTGGATCCCCCAGTACAAAGATTCTCCCCTGCTTCGTGTTCTCATTCTTAGTCTCATAGTAACAATCTCTCCAGATTCTTTGAATGATTCTCTTAGTTCTGGATTCTCTAACTTTATCTAAACAGCCCCAATTATATAACTATAACTGGGAAATAAGAACCTCAACTCTTTATCTTCATTATAATTAGATTTTGAAGATAAAGATAAAGAGAAAGCTTTGTTCAAGTCATAATGTTTAGTAAAACTCGTAGACTCACTCACTCGTCTCGTTCATATATTCACTCGCATGCAAGCGAAGGAGTTGGTCTCGGCTGCCTCGTTCCTCTATCGACTTCTGCTCACGATGCCAGATCACCACTTAAATTAAATGATTGGCACGCACAAAGAAGTCTTCCACTGAATTCTCGTCGCAATGAAAGCAATACAGGTGCTCGTCCCTCTCCTTTCTTACGGATAGATAGATAGAAAGATAATCAATCTTTTCCTCATGGTTAACGCCTTTCTGAAGATCCCTTTCTTTGGTGTGGGCAAAGAGAGTGAGGCCACTTTTGCAGCTTCATTGATTCATTTTTTGGAAGTTAGGCACTTATTCGAATAGCTGAGACCACTATCACTCCTCTTTTTCTACTTTAAGAGAAGCCTTGTAGCTTGTTTTAAAGCGTTGAAGAGAGAGAGGACATTCTAAAGATAATTGTTGAGGAAGCATCTTCTTTCTAACTACGAGTCTGTTTTCAAGCTAACTGAATGCCTATCTGCTGCTCTCGTTGCCGGTATGAGTAGACGGTGCTCTCTTTCCTGTTGTTTTTGGGCGTACTTCTTCAGTCGAGAGGTGGACCCAAGAGCGACATGTCCGGTCTGCTGTTGGACCGGCGAGCGGTATGCTCGTGTCCACCACATAATTGGAATGCAATCGGGCATTTTGCTTCTTTTTCCTCTATAAGCCAATAAAGATCAGGAGGGACAGACGCTCCCAAAAACTTGTGTGTCGAGCAAGCTGTTTAATTCTGTTTTTGCGTCTCGATTCGGGATTGAAGGCCCCACTTCTTTTGATGTCGACATTCCAATGAATGAAAAGTAAAAAACCTTTATATAAATGCTTGATACATATGATGATAAGACTTTCCAATCAGTAGCAGGATGCTAAGCCCTCCATTCCGCTACTAATAACGTGAAGAAAATAGGACTGAATAGGCCTTATGGAACACCAACGGAATCTTTGCTTTAAACGAGTTGACCCGCAAAAACTATTCAGCTTTTTCTGGTCTTCCAACTCTGCTAATCGCCAGGAATGGAAATACCTTAGCGGGCATCCTACGCATTTTCGTTTTTATTTGTATCTTTAGACAATCTCTGCAGATGAACCTTATGATCTAGCTTTATTTTTAAATAGGATGGTCATACCTTCTAATTAGGATGAGTTAAGCATGAGATGTTTGCTATGGATCTGGGAATTTACCAGCTTTAAATCAAGGAAGAAAAAATTACCAATTCAAGTATCCGATTAGGATGGGTTAAGGCATGGCGATAGGTAGACAATCGAGGTAAAAAATAAAATGATGATTAATCGGTATTTCGACAAGCCAAATAGAACCTGTAGTAAGCATGAATTGTTTGATGTTTTTCCGCTGTTGAATCAAAATAGATGTTGACATCTTTAAATCACTTCTAATAAAGGACGGATACGTAGGGGCATGCTCTCCAATTCGCATGATGAGTATCAATTCAAGTACCACCAAATCCCTCCCTATTCTCTTTTTTCTTCTGTTTTTGTTTTCGCATTACTGCCAATCAGTCTAGTTCCAAACCTTCTCATTCCATTGTGACCTAGGATTCATTCGTATCTTACTTGGGATTCGCCAGAGCGATAGTTCTTCGAAAGACGTGAATCACGAGTGGTGATGGCGGCTGGTTCATCCTCAAGGCATTCAAAAGAAGACTCTTCCGGATAGTTTTTACTTTCAAGGTAAGAAAAAATCCTTTCACCAAGAGTCCTTCTTATCTCCTTCACGACCTGCAGATCCTCGAAAAAATTCCTCATATTATTTATCTTATAGGAGCGTAAGACCTGACTTCGGAGGTCGGAGTCGAAGTAAAGATCGTACCAGTCCGAACAAGCCTTTTGGGTTTTGATATAATCTAGTCCGCAGGTAGGCTTCCGCTTATGATTTTGACTAGCAGCCGCTATTTCAAGAATCTGCTCCGCCGTGTAGTCCAATCGGGCTCTTGTCCTCTTTGCTTATATATTCACAGAAAATCCCCCATTTTTTATTTTACATCTCCGGGGAGGAGATCCCTTAATAATATACGTATGCTGGGGGGCACCTTCTTCACACCAAGATTTTTTAAAGGAAAGCCGCCCTCCTCATGCTTCTCCTTAGACACGAAACGAAAATCGAAGGACACCTGAAAGTACACGAAAGTCTGGCTATTCTTTCTTTCGGAGCTACTCCTCGTCTCTCAGCCTGGCTCAATGTGATCAAAAGAAAGTCACGAATCGTAGAAGGCCCAGCATTCTTACTTAATACTTCAATTGAGAGTTCGCGGAAGAGGCACGAAGTCTTCGGATATTAACTGCCTGTCATCTTGTGTGGTATAGCCAACTTCCCTCTGTCTTCGAATTGTCCAGAGAGCAGTGTCCTTGATAGAACCCTACTATATAAACGAGAATTAGCTTGCTTTTTCTTTTCGCCGACCTTAAATGCCTTATCTTATAATCTTGCTTTCGGGGAATCGAAAGTGCGGCGGAGGTCAAATGTGGCTTAACACCCATACGCATAAGAGCTGTGCACATCCTACGAACCTTCCTTCTCCACAGAATCTACAATGATTAAGTGATCGGAAAGTGTCTGCTAGAATGACTGGGGCAGGGTTTACTGTATGTTCCACCTGGGCTTTTCAGGACAAAAAGGTATTGAATCAACTCTTGGCACATCCGCTGCTGTCAAAGTCAGCGGTGTGGGAAGACTAGCAATTGAATCAGTCTTCGGTAGCTCTCGTTTCCGGTGTTGAATAACCAGCGCTTAAACTGAAAGAAGAGTAGGATCAGAAGTAAAGTCTCATCCCACGGGCGCATCTGTATTTATTTACTAGGCTATTCCTTGCCTTGGAAAAGATCACACTGTTTATTCCTTAAACATAGGTAATGCCGACAGTGGCAAGACTTTCTTCGTAAAGAAGATCTGCTGCGCTTATGCCTTCAAACCCGAAAACAGTGCTTATTACGACACCAGGGGAAATAGCTACTTCTTCTTCTCTTCCTTTATCTGACTTGAGAGCGGAGAGCAAAGCAAGCAAGAAAGTCTGTTCGGGTTAATATGGGCCCCACCCAAGGAACTGAGAGCATGAACTCCCAAACATCGGGAAAGAAGCATAAAGGGAAAGAAAGTAACAAAGTCGCTTGCCCCAAGCCCCAATAGAGAGAGGAGCCTAAAGCCATTCGACTAGTTGGGAAGGGGCGGATCGCAACTCAATTGCTTGTGAAATTGAAGAGCGTAAAGCAACTTGGCCGAGAGGGTAAGGAAGGAAGCTGCTTCTCTAATAGCCCCGTTGAATAGGAGGTCAAATGTCTTTCAAGGTCTTTTTTGATCATTATACAAGGAAGAAATTATTTATTTATATGCGGAAGTCTAAGAAAGATGAACCTTTAGCAAACTTGAAGCATTTTATGATACAGCAAGAACCTTTTACAGGCTGTAAGCTTAAAGTACGTCGGTCAGATCATGGGGTGAGTTCTTATCTAAGGACTTTGATCACTTTTGCAGTGAAAATTGCATTCTACATCAATTTACTACATCCTTCACTCCAGAACAGAATGGAGTTGCTGAAAGGATGAATCAGAGAATTCTTGAAATGGGCTAAGAGTATGATGTACCAGATGAATGTTCCATTGGATGACTGGGGAGAAGCAGTTGCTACAGCCGTCCACCTAATCAACCGGACTCCTACATCTGCGTTGAATGGATTCACTCCTGAAGGTGTGTGGATTGGACATCCCCTTACTCGGTTAAGGCTGTACGACTCAAGTCTTTGGTTGTACTGCTTACAGACATATAATATACCTAGGTAACTGAGGCATCAGTTAGAGCCCCCTATGTTGTAAGTGGTTGGGAAAAAGGGAAAAGCTTATATTCATTGGATACCCGACTATGACTAAAATGATATGACCCGAAGAATTAGATTTTCCGTCGAGATGTATACTTGCTCGACCACTGTATCGTCAACAGAGAAATCTCTCCACTTCTGAACTTCGCTTTCCCGAAAAGCTACATCTCTGCGAGCCAGGAAAAAGAATTCCTAGGAACTGATGGTGCGCCACTAGGAGACGCTACGTTTCCACCATTTCTTCCTATCAAGGTCAAAGATGCTGTCGCCATCCCAATGGTGACAACACCAGACACCAATGGACGGGCCGCACAGGGAGAAGAACTAGTAAATCAGCAGCTCAACGCTTTAAAGGCCCTTGACTCAAAGATTGGACAAAGTATGAGAAAGAAATTCCCCCTTCCCAAAGGTGCTCATATGGACCGGATGAAAGCTCATCTCATGGATGCCAAAAACTCCCGTAGTCGAATATTTCTCTCGAGGCATCTCGGTTTAGGTTGTATTCTTGCTTGCTTTAATCACGGATTGATTGTCCCCGAAATCAACATAGGAATATAGGGCTTGTTCAAATGCAATACAAAGAAGGTAGTTTACTTGCTTACTTGTTAGAGTAAAGGGTAACCCGGAGATTCCGCTGCGGAAGCATTCCTTTACAGAAGAACCCTCATAGCTTTATTCTTCACACAGGAAAGGAGAATTGCCTACTCGTATATTAACAGACTTTCGAAAGGAAAAGGCCTTTCAGTTGTAGTTGAGAAAAAAGCAAGCTCGGAGGCCGCAGGTAAAAAGAATCGACCGATACTCTTATCAATGAGATATTGTATAGGGCTGGTTGAAGAATATAACTCTGTCTCAGGTCCACAGGATTAATTTCTTAATAAGCACCCATTCTGAGACAGTTTCTTTGTTGAGAAAAAAGCAGCACCAGCTGCTGAATCGAGCTCAGCCTTCGAGCATTGATTCTACTGATACACATAGAGAACTGCTTAAAGCCGTTATAACAGCATCAATAGGAGATGAGATTCTTTTGCGATTAGATCACCCACTTCCTGGTATGCCCATACCAGAGTTCTTTCTGTACCATTCAACCGAACCCTAACCTCAATCAGTGAAGCTGGGCCCTCTCCTCTCCGTCTAGTAGAGTGGCATTTTGCTCCTGGTCTATCTCGTAGTCTCTGCTTGCCTCTTTCTCTTTCTAGTGCTTTCATGTCCCCCCTTCTCTTCTACCATGACCGCTAGGAACTGCTCGTAGGAAGAGTAACAGCTCTGACTTAGGGCTTAGGCAAAAGGCGGAAAAGAAAGAAGGAATTAGATGCTTTGCACTTTATTATTTTTACATCTTTAACAAGATGGGGCTTACGTCTGTAGGACTTGGGGTTCTTCTCCTTCAACTAAGTCATTTACATACCTTGTACCTTGTTTTCTTTCGTAAAATCCCTTTTAACAAGCTACCTTAGCACCTTGCTTCGGTTCCCCTTTTGTAAACAACGTGAGTGATGGGTTTACCTTCTTTTCACTAAGAAAGCAAGCTTCAGAAGGGTTAACATAGTTAGCACGCTTCCCAAAGTCAAGTCTTTGACCTTTGCAAGCTAGCTATAGTTAAATGACTGGAAATGCTTTGTCAGTATATATCTACTAAATTTTTTTTAATAAATAAGGCCCATCGTTCCTGAGCCTGAGGCCCAAACAACTAAGCCACTTCGTCCCTCATCCTTCTAGCTCTACAACTCGCTCCTCACAGGTTATGGGATGCTATCGAGGACGTTGCCAATGGTCTTTCTTTACCTTTTTCTTATCGCAGGTGAGATGAATGATATTGCAGTGTCCCATGAGAAAGGTTGAGCGTTAGCGATGTAGAGTTTACAGACTCTCCAAGAAGAGTCGACAGACGAAGAGTGAGTTGGAGAAGTAGAGTTGATAGACTCTGGGTTTAGAAGGCTGAGTGTAACGAAGAGCATATCAGCCGGAAGGAAGGGGCTAAGGGCATCAAAAGTAAAAGCTCTATTATCATCAAAAACTCTGCGACTGATCTCTTTAAGGAGTGAATGACTCTTGGGTATAGGTCTTGAACGGAAGAAGTTTCACCCTCTTTCAAAGTCTCAGGTAGCTCTAAAGGAGAGGTTATTACCGTACTGCCTCAATCACCTTCTTAAGAGAACTTTAAGATTGACTTCTTCTTTGCTTTCCCGAAAGCCTATTCCAAATTCGACAGGGGAAAGATAGCTCTAGTAAAGCAGTCTTCTTTCAAATAGTAATTCCAAGAATGTGCCAAAGAAATGGTTGAATATAGGTACAGGACTGACTAGGGTAGAAGACTTTCAGAAAGGTTACAACCCTGATCTCATTCTCTCTATCTGAGAAAGAAATGTGTAGCTAGGAGATAGGAGATATGTTATGCTACTCTTGACTTGGTTGGCTCTACCTCAACATATGGTCTTATGCCCGCTTTAGAATACCAGCGGGAGAACCAGAGCAGAGGAAGAAAGTCGATTGCTTGGCTTGGTAGCGCTTGGAAACCAGCTTAGAATTAGAACGAGAATGAGAACAAGAAGTAGAATAGAAGAAAGACGGAACGCAGTTTCAGAATTCTCACTCCCGGAACACTTCCTAAAAAACCGGCGAAAGGAAAAAGGAAGTAGTCATTGACTTGTTCAGCACAAAACTATGCCCAAGCAAGGGCTATGCTATAAGAACAGAAGGAAAGGCTTGGTTTAGGGAACCTGCCCCCCCAGTCGCTTTAGAGAAGACTCCACCAGAAGCTGTAAACTTGACTTCGCTTCACCCAGGGGTTGGATTATCGTATTTAGATCTCTGGACGGAAGCCGAAAAAAGTAACCTGTGAAGCTAATCTTCCTATAGGGCGGAAAAGTAGCCAAGCTAATCTCGATTCAAATCTGTCACCCATTGCCATTGGCCGGTCTCAGTTGCTAATCGCTGATCCTATGATTAAGCATTTGATCTTTATTAGGTAGCCTTTTTTGACAATCCATCTATCTATTTTCTTTATGGGCTTTTTATATTAAAATAAGGCATGCGGGGTAAGGTTGAGCAGTTTAATGACCTTACATATGTGTACCTCTACATATCCAACGTTCGCAGTTCGATTTCCTCTTCTTTCGGGCTCTCCTTTGTGTGGCCAGTTTCAATCAGGTTTTATCTAAGAGTTTTTCCACAAAGGGCAGTTCATCGCTCTCAGACTAGTGGAAAGATAGATTCATTTAGAACATGGGATTGGTTTTGTGCCCATCCCTCTGGTCCCATCCATGGAAGTTAGCCTTGATCCTCCAGCTGCAGTAGGCGCGGACGTGTGAAGTTGGTGACCACATAAGAAAACTCTATGAACGTTCTCCCAAGACCGAGAGCAAAGAGCCGAACATTCCTTTCACTTGACTTTCTGCTTTGTTTGATCGCGCTGCCGGTACGACCGCTGTCATGAAGATTGCGATGCCTAAGGCAGGAGAGAATAGATCGTTCTAGCGAGTAGTTGGATCATAGTCATACCTCTATATTTGAAGGACCGTATTAGACCTGAAAGCATGCCATGCCGTAATTCTTTTGTTTACCCTTCCTTTACACGGACAGAGGATCCCGAAGAGATTGGATCCTATCTTACTAATCATCGCGGAGTCATTGACCAAGCTGGAGCCAAAGCCCATCCTTATTGATCAATCTCCTATGGTTAGCAAGCAATCTCGATGAATTGAACAAGTAAGAGAGATCTATTTTCACTCTAGTGAAGGGAAGCGCTCAAAGCGGAACCGTTACGACAAGTTCGCTTAGGGTGTTGTTAGCGCAGGAGTACAACAATCGGCCTATATACTACCTTACCTGTTTCGAGTGTTGAAGCAACCGGTCCTTTGTTACTAATACTCTTTTTCTTACTCGAACGGATATAGCCTGTGTGCCGCGAGTGCTTCTTTTGGTTGGTGTTCAGTGATTGAAAGAGATGATCGGATCCTAGTTCGCTTACTAATCGCTTTCGGGACAATGGCATGAAGCTTTAGTGGCAACGAATCTCCGGACAGATGCAAGGAGCACTTTCTGGTGGATTTGATTCGGGTTTGGGTCGGTTAAAGCTTGAAAGGTAGCTTGCCTACTTGCTAGAGTAAGGAGCACAGAGTTACTCAGATAGGACCCACGAGGCGGTAATATCAGATGCAGCAAAGGGGGCGTAGTGCTTGCTTACTTGTTAAAGTAAGGGAAGGGGGCTTGGACTAAGCGCAATTGCAGGAATAGGTATCTTCTATCGTCGACAGATAGGCTCGTTTTTTCGATCGGAGATCCATGGATCACAGACCTGAGGTGCTGCGCATTAAATTCCCCCTCTCTTTCTCCTTCAGTGCACAAGTGAAGTGCATTTTCTTGCTCGTCAAGTTCGGAATGGATCTTACGCCAGCGGGTTGACCATTTGGCTGCTTTTTCCGAATGCTTTCCTCGTACGAGGGATGGATTCTTCGCCTTACCTACATGCAGGTGAAGGGAAAATGTCCAAAAGTTCGGTCTCTGGCCCCTACCCCACCAATTGGATTTATATCCGGCTACTGAGTGAGCGTGCATTTGTCGAATTCGCCGCTGGGCTAAGAGGGGATTTAGAGGTTTGCTGAAATCGAGGTTGCTTGTAATACCTAAAGTGAAATTAAAGAACTCCTTGTCGGCATCCATGAGCCCCTACCAGCTAACGGACCACACCGGCCATACCGACATAAGATAAGCTGGGCTCCCCAAACTACGAACAAAAAACGACCTTTCATCATCTATCTAATAGATGAATGGGAACTATGCCTAAAGGCTGCTCTTACTCTTAGGGGGTCGACCAGTGCACATTGTTGGGGCTAGGCTAGGGGAGGCGTAAAGTCGAGGTCACATCTCTTCTTTCTTAGTGAAATAGTCGAATGGAGACTAATTTAAAAAGGTTTTCCCTTCTGCTCCACCTGTACCCATTTTCCTAACAAGGCCGGGCCTTCCGCGCATCATACCTTCCTTTCATAGATATCAAATTCAGAAGCGTGATGATGAGGTTGCTTGCAATAGGTTAGTCAGGCTGGCTTTATCTATCTTAATTTTCGGCGGGTCGTCTTGTCTTAACAAAAAAAAGACCAAGAGTACATTTGACTTTATGGTCACGCCAGTAGTACAATAACCTGAGGTAGTTCGCTTTATTGATGGGGTGGCTGAAAGGTTTACCTCGTTGACAGATCGTTATTTACCTTGGCTGTCCAGTATCCCCTGTGGAAAAGGGGATAACGTGGGAGACGGGAGACAAGATTTAGAAGAAGTGGATTAAGACTTCGTCTTCTTTCCTACCTTCCAGTTTTAGTTCTCTGGCTTTGCGGCTCTGGTGAAGTTCACTCATGAAAAGGGGTGGCACATGTCACCAGGTGCTTTATGGCCAGAGCGCGTGAGGTATGCCTTTGTAATGATCAAAGTGTTTTATGAGATCCAGCTCTTTGATTCAGGACCTGGGCCAAAGATACCCCAAAAACGGAGTTGCCCTATCTCTTTGGGCCTGGGGATTTGAGGGGGGAGGCGAGAGGAGGATATTCGCTATTTTGTAATTATGTAAAAGAAAAGAGCGCATGTTGCGACCATCTATCTCATGATTGGTTGGCTCCTTCGAAGAATTTCGAAGTTCAATCAGGAAGGTCCTTTGCGTCAAGTAAAAGGCGCAAAGACAGATTATTTTCTTTCTTTGATTTGGCATCAGCGACGGATAGGTGAGGTGGCCCCTGTACTTCTTGTACTCACTCGCTGCCCATTCCCATTGGTTTGGGGAAGCAAGATAGTCCTCATGGGTTAACTGTAATCTAGCGGAAAACGTCTTTGACATGCCCCAGTTCCGGCTTGCGGATTGAGCTACGTTTATTTTATAAAGGTTGAGAGGAAGCAAAGGGCGGGTGTCCACTTGCTTTGGAGGAAGTCTTCAAACCCAAGAGCATGGGGGGACTTGGGCTGAGACATATTATTTTTCTGGACGAGGCACATCTTGGGAGATGGTGGCGGAGGTTGATCAATGAATCTCAACGCCTCTGAATCTCCATCTTCAAGGAGAAAGAAGGGTTGGTTGGCGGGTCACATTTTGAGACTTGGGGGGTTAAGAGAGAGGGCTTCTGGGTCTAACCTCTGGCTTGGATGGAGGGATGTTTTTGAAAGGTTTCTAAAGAAGGTTAGGTGGTGGGTGATGGGAAGTCTACCTTCTTCTGGCTGGACTTATGGAGCGGCGATACACAACTAGCAACCCGTTTCGCCAACCTTTGAAGGAGGTCCGATGACCCAACCCCTTCTACGCTGTGCTGGGCGGTCCCAAAGACTGACTTCGAATGGCAGGTTTCTCAATGCGAGATGGAACTGATAGGATGGGTTGGAACCCCTCAATCCATTTACGCGGGTGTGCACTTCACTCAAAAAAGAAGTGAATCCAGAAGTGACTTCGCTAGGCTAGCCTTGTTAGTGAAGATTTTTCCCCGGGGGAGCAGTCCAATCGTTATTCCTTCCTTCAACAAAAGCAGAATGGATACAAACCACCAAAGAACGAAAGTCAGTACCACCACTCCTACTCCAACTAGTAAAGCTAGCGCCTCGAACTAATCACATGCTAACTCCGGACTGATTCAAGGACCAAGACCTACTTTACGACAACAGATGCGGATGAACTAGCTTAGCTGCTCGGAGAAAGGCTTTCCTGGAAGGAAGACGAGCATATCTCCAGGTCTGGGAAAAGCGCTAACCTAACTTGAATATTACTGCTAGCAATCAATCTTGTTGGGTGATTCTATGGTCTTTTTGTTAGCCTAAATCGAATATTGACTATTGCCATACAGAATGGTCGTAGAGTGATCTTATATTTCTTTCTTTTTCCGATTGCTTCTTTTGCTTTGACATCCAAGACATGAACAAACAAAGGAAGGGGGAATAGCTCTATTCTTCCCATCTACTCAAGTCAGGGTGAGAGTCGAGTTCAGAGGTTTGAAGACGCTCGACTGTAAGGAGAGGAACGAAGCCCACCAGCCCAAACAAAAAGGCCTTCTATGGCTAATTCCTCGCTTGGCGGATCTTCCTCTCCTATTAGCTTACCTTGGCTTCGAGTTACCCTGGTCCTATCGAACCAGCTACTTCATGGATGGTGGCAAATCCTCAAAGAGAATTTATTAATAGAACCCTCGCTGGATAAGAACTTTGAGTCAATGAATTAACGCCATTCTCCCTTTTTAGTCAGAAAGAGTGATGACAAAAGGTTTGATTATGAATCAATGCTGGCAAAGAATCCCCATAGCTGGGCGGTCATTTTGACTACACAGGACCCAAAACTCAAAGTCTCATAGAAGGGGTATGCTCGAACCGGGCTTGACAGACTCGAGAAGCCTCCCCTAAAATAGGTTCCGGTAGAGGATTGGGAAGGTTACTAATCTTTCTTTCGGTGGAAAGCTTTCCAAAAAGCCTACCGTACTTGAAGTCCACCCGGTATTCTTGCCCATCGAGTACTTTTAATAGGGTGTTGGCGTAGGCCGTTCCCGTTTCCGCAGCGGAGGTGATGTACCTCCCCCTCCTCTGAAACTCATCAAAGACCCACATATCATAGTAGTTGTCTGCCTCAGTGAAATCATTCCTTCTGGAGCTAGCAAAATATATGCGCAAGACCCTCGCTAGGAAGCTAAAAATGAGGGTTTTCTGCGTGCTTGGCGGCCCATACAGAAAGATCTGCCTTGTCTTAATTGGCCTTCCAAAGCAGATCTGGCATGCAATATAATCAATCAGGAAGTACTTCTCTTTTAGCTCCTCGATCGGGTACTCCGGCGGCCTTCCATTTTTTTCCAAGTAGTCAATGACTTTCGCACCTAAGGTAGTTTTCCTTTGCCTAACGACCTCTAGATCTTCATACACACTTCTTAGACTCCAATACCCTTTTAGTACAATTTCCCTTATTAGAGGAACATCGTAGACGTCGTACCACTCAGGACAATCGCTTAGAGCCTCAATAACATCTGCCGTCGGCACGACCGGGCACTTCATATGACTTCTGG